AATACAAAATGTATTTTGTATAAATACAGATATCTCTAGATATAGAAGATTTGAAATATAAATTTAAGACTCAAATGTTTCTATTGTTGTCTTGGATCCACAATTAAACCTATGGAGCCTTAGGATTGGTATATTCTTTATATATCTTGTAGTTTCCCTGAATCAAGCGAAGTATCACAAATCTTTCGACCCATCCTGTATATTGTCTTTTTCGTTCTGTGTTGGAATAGAACCTTAATTTACTACTTGTTAGTAGTTAGTTATTAGATGAGATTTTACGAAAAAATTATTTCTAAGCGAGAACTAATATTTATTTTTTTTGTTTGATATGAAGACATAGGACAAACCACTTTTTATCATTATATTTAATTTAGAATGAAAAGGGATTCCATCATATTCATTTATAGTGAAGTCTTACGTCTTACCCCTGGATTCCCACAAAACAAAAGAGAATCCTTTTCCACACTTCCTATTAGTAGTGATTTAATTTCTATGTTTAGTCTGATAAGAAATAAGATATTCAAATAAAAAAAATAAAGAATTGTGGATCGAATGACTATTCATCTATTGTATTTTTATGCAAATAGGGGGCAAGAAAACTCTATGGAAAGATGGTGGTTTAATTCGATGGTGTTTAAGAAGGAGTTAGAACGCAGGTATGGGATAAAGAAATCAACGGACAATCTTGGTCCTATTGAAAATACTAGTGAAGGTGAAGATCCGAATCTAAAAGGTAGGGCTAAAAACATTCACAGTTGGAGGGGTCGTGACAATTCTAGTTACAGTAATGTCGATCGTTTATTTGGCGCCAAAGGCATTCGGAATTTTATCTCTGATGATACTTTTTTAGTTAGGGATAGTAATGGAGACAGTTATTCTATCTATTTTAATATTGAAAATCATATTTTTGAGATTGACAACGACCGTTCTTTTCTGAGTGAATTAGAAAGTTCTTTTTCTAGTTATCGCAATTCTAGTTATATGAATAATGGATCTACGAGTGAAGATTGCTTAGATAATCGTTACATGTATGATACTAAATCTAGTTGGAATAATCACATTACTAGTTGCATTGATGGTTATCTCCAGTCTCAAATCTGGAGTGGTACGCCCATTGTAAGTGATGGTAGTGACAGTTACATCTCTAGGTGCCTTTTTGATAAACGTAGAACTAGTACTGAAACCGGGAGGTCCAGTATACAAACCCGCGCGAAGAGTAGTGATTTAACTCTAAGAGAAAGGCCTAATGATCTCGATGCAACTCAAAAATACAGGCATTTGTGGGTTCAATGCGAAAATTGTTATGGATTAAATTATAAGAAATTTTTGAAATCAAACGTGAATATTTGTGAACAATGTGGATATCATTTGAAAATGAGTAGTTCAGAAAGAATCGAAGTTTCGATTGACCCCGGTACTTGGGATCCTATGGATGAAGACATGGTCTCTCTGGATCCCATTGGATTTCATTCGGAAGAAGAGCCTTATAAAGATCGTATTGATTCTTATCAAAGAAAGACAGGATTAACTGAGGCTGTTCAAACAGGCGTAGGTCAACTAAATGGTATTCCCGTAGCTATTGGAGTTATGGATTTTCAGTTTATGGGGGGTAGTATGGGATCCGTAGTCGGGGAGAAAATCACCCGTTTGATTGAGTACGCTACCAATAAATTTATACCTCTTATTATAGTGTGCGCTTCGGGGGGGGCGCGCATGCAAGAAGGAAGTTTGAGCTTGATGCAAATGGCTAAAATATCGTCTGCCTTATATGATTATCAATTAAATAAAAAGTTATTATATGTATCAATCCTTACATCTCCTACTACTGGTGGGGTAACGGCTAGTTTTGGTATGTTGGGAGATATCATTATTGCCGAACCTAATTCCTACATAGCATTTGCGGGTAAAAGAGTAATTGAACAAACATTGAATAAAACAGTACCCGAAGGTTCACAAGCGGCTGAATATTTATTCCAGAAGGGCTTATTCGACCTAATCGTACCACGCAATCTTTTAAAAAGTGTTCTGAGTGAGTTATTTAAGCTCCACGCCTTCTTTCCTTTGAATTCCAATTCAATCAAGTAGCGCGCACCAAGTTCAATTATTTTATTTGTAGCAAACAAGTAGTTAGCTTCTCAGAATCAAAGGAAATAAGAATGGAGCTTTCTTTGGTGACCTAAGATCTAATTGTAGAAAGAATCGAAAGTTGCGGATAACTCTTTTTTTACCTAGCTTCCCGATTACTAATTAAGAAGTCTCTATCAACAAGATAAAAGATAGATATATAGTTTTGTATCTTTCTCCATCCCCCCAAAAACCCATTTTCACTAAAAATTTCGGTTGTGTCGCATTCTAACAAATCTTTCGATAATTGGTAAGAAACTATTTCTTTATTAAATTAGAAGACAAGAACAAAACACAAAAAAATGAAGAAAAATAATAAAGTTGATTATCATACGTATCTTTCATGTAGATAGATGAATAAGTCCATTTATTTAGTTATACATTCCTTGGACTTATTCTATATACTCATCACTTAGATATATAGATACTTATTATTCTAATAATAATTTTCAAATGGAATTAATTAATAATAACTACGAATTCATAATAATTACAATCCTTAATTATAAATTATAATTAGTATAAATATGATATTAAAAAAAATAATAACAGGTACAAATAGTAAGCCGAGGTACCCATTTTATGATAACTTTTAATTTTCCCTCTATTTTTGTGCCTTTAGTAGGACTAGTATTTCCGGCAATTGCAATGGCTTCTTTATTTCTTCATGTTCAAAAAAATAAGATTGTTTAGATCTGGGGGGCCCAAACCTCATCCGTTTTTTTGAAATTTAGACTTGTAGCATAAGACAGATATTTATCTCGGGAAAGTATAACATATGATTTCCACCGAACATAAAGGAAAAAGCTCTTATGCCTGCAGAAAATGATCTATGGGTAAATTAATTCTAACTAGTTTCAAATAGATCAGGATCGCTGGATGCCTAATATAGAAAGTTGGTGGATCTATATGTATATCAATATGTATATTGGGATGGGATGATATGAAGGGTATGTTATTATTTTAGATCTAACCAATTTGATGAATTACTCCTAAAGGTTGCCATCAAACTAGTGCTAGTTCACATCAAACTAGCGCTAGGTGATGAGAGTTCCTTCGGAAACAAAAAAAGTCAAGTCAAAATCATTGGGGGTATTCTCTCAATTCCAATAAAATGCAATCGGATCAAGTATGAGTTGGCGATCAGAACATATATGGATAGAACTTATAACGGGGTCTCGAAAACTAAGTAATTTTTGCTGGGCCCTTATCGTTTTTTTAGGTTCATTAGGATTCTTATTGGTTGGAACTTCCAGTTATCTTGGTAGAAATTTGATATCTTTTGTTCCGTCTCAGCAAATTCTTTTTTTTCCACAAGGGATCGTGATGTCTTTCTACGGGATCGCGGGTCTCTTTATTAGTTCCTATTTGTGGTGCACAATTTCCTGGAATGTAGGTAGTGGTTATGATCGATTCGATAGAAAGGAAGGAATAGTGTGTATTTTTCGTTGGGGATTTCCTGGAAAAAATCGTCGCATATTCCTCCGATTCCTTATAAAAGATATTCAATCCGTTAGAATAGAAGTTAAGGAGGGTATTTATGCTCGTCGTGTCCTTTATATGGACATCAGAGGTCGGGGGGCTATTCCGTTGACCCGTACTGATGAGAATTTGACTCCACGAGAAATTGAACAAAAAGCCGCGGAATTGGCCTATTTCTTGCGCGTACCAATTGAAGTCTTTTGAGAAAAGGAACTGGGCTGAAAAACGAATGCTTTCCTATCAAAATATCAATAATATTCATTCCTTAAAGTACTTCTTTCGGTGATTCATCAAAAGGAGACACTTGTTTAGAATTTGATGAATTGAGATATCTGGAAACAATATTTTTGATTATTTATTTCTTCATTCGAATTTTAAGTAGAGTCTTAGTCTATTTCTGTATTCTTTCTAGATTCAAACAAAATCAAAAATCAAATAAATTCATAGGTTTGATACCTTATCTCGAACTCATGTTTGAAAGAAATATTCAATCACATAAAGTCGACAAATGAAGTGGGTTAATTAAAAATTCACAGGTGAAAAATGGCAAAAACGAAAGCATTCACTCCTCTTTTGTATCTTGCATCTATAGTATTTTTACCCCGGTGGATTTCTCTCTCATTTACTAAAAGTATGGAATCTTGGATTACTAATTGGTTGAATACTGGTCAATCCGAAATTTTTTTGAATGATATTCAAGAAAAAAGTATTCTACAAAAGTTCATAGAATTAGAGGAAATCTTCTTTTTGGACGAAATGGTCAAGGAATACTCGGAGACACATCTACAAAAGCTTCCTATAGGAATCCACAAAGAAACGATCCAATTAATCAAGATACACAATGCGGATCGTATCCATACGATTTTGCACTTCTCGACAAATATAATCTGTTTTGTTATTCTAAGCGGTTCTTCTATTTTAGGTAATGAAGAACTTGTTATTCTTAACTCTTGGGCTCAGGAATTCCTATATAACTTAAGTGATACAGTAAAAGCTTTTTCGATTCTTTTATTAACTGATTTATGTATCGGATTTCATTCACCACACGGTTGGGAACTAATGATTGGTTCTGTCTACAAAGATTTTGGATTTGTTCATAATGATCAAATTATATCTGGTCTTGTTTCCACTTTTCCGGTTATTCTCGATACTATTTTTAAATATTGGATTTTCCGGTATTTAAATCGTGTATCTCCGTCACTTGTAGTTATTTATCATTCAATGAATGATTGATAAATGTAAATGATCCATCGACATTAATCTAATCCAATCAGAATGTTTCTTACTTTGTCTTTGTAGTTCTACATAAGGATTAAAAACTTTCTATCCAGGGGATTTTCATCCTATCGTATGCCAGTAAAATGATTCCAGTAAATAGCAGAATCGTGGATAGGGAACTATACTAGCGACCTACCCCAATTTATTGTAGAAATTTTCGGATCAATGATTAGACCATGCAAACTAGAAATACTTTTTCTTGGATAAAGGAACAGATTACTCGATGTGTTTCCGTATCGCTCATGATATATATCATAACTCGGACATCCATTTCAAGTGCATATCCTGTTTTTGCGCAGCAGGGTTATGAAAATCCACGAGAAGCGACTGGGCGTATTGTATGTGCTAATTGTCATTTAGCTAATAAGCCCGTGGATATTGAAGTTCCACAAGCGGTACTTCCTGATACTGTATTTGAAGCAGTTGTTCGAATTCCTTACGATAAGCAAGTGAAACAAGTTCTTGCTAATGGTAAGAAAGGGGGTTTGAATGTGGGGGCTGTTCTTATTTTACCAGAGGGTTTTGAATTAGCTCCTTCCGATCGTATTTCTCCTGAGATGAAAGAAAAGATAGGCAATTTGTCTTTTCAGAGCTATCGCCCTAATAAAAAAAATATTCTTGTGATAGGGCCTGTCCCTGGTCAGAAATATAGTGAAATCACCTTTCCTGTTCTTTCCCCCGACCCCGCTACTAAGAAAGACGTTCATTTCTTAAAATATCCTATATACGTAGGGGGAAATAGGGGAAGGGGTCAGATTTATCCCGACGGAAGCAAGAGTAACAATACAGTTTATAATGCTACAGGAGCGGGCATATTAAGTAAAATCATACGAAAAGAAAAGGGGGGATATGAAATAACCATAACAGATCCATCGGATGGACGTCAAGTGGTTGATATTATCCCTCCAGGACCAGAACTTCTTGTTTCTGAGGGTGAATCCATTAAATTCGATCAACCATTAACGAGTAATCCTAATGTGGGTGGATTTGGTCAGGGAGATGCAGAAATAGTACTTCAAGATCCATTACGTGTCCAAGGTCTTTTATTCTTCTTGGCATCTGTTATTTTAGCACAAATATTTTTGGTTCTTAAAAAGAAACAGTTCGAGAAGGTTCAATTAGCCGAAATGAATTTCTAAACTCATCGATTTATCCTCATCAGGTTCGTAAAAAGAACCACATTTTTGTTGTCAATTATGTATGATCAAAAAAAATCAATTCTGAAAAACCGTTTATTTAATTCCTCTTTTTTCTACGAACTTCGGGGAATCCCTTGTACCGCATTCCTAGTCAGAATAGGTAGCTTTTTGTTTGAAGAAGACTTTTTTATTTGACTTTATGACTTTACCACCCCTTTCTTTGTTTTTTTAGCCAAATTGAATTGTTACAACTATGTTACTATTTCCAGATTTCAATGTCATAAAATGTATCCATTTGATTCTATTTGAAACAGAATCAAATTGGGATAGATATTAGCATAAGTAAACGGGTAATAAAAAGAATTATAAATGCGGGGAACAAAAAATTCTAGGGTGCATTATGTGTCTTCCTAGTCTTCGACACAAGAAAGGGGTGTAGCAAATTCCTTTTCTTGTGTCGAAAGAGTAATGATTTGTGATCCTGTTCGCCAAAAATTCCTAGTCTTAGTTTCGGTTTTACAGATGTATCAGAACTTTTTTTCGATTTATTACGTACAATAAAATAGTGGACAAACATAAAATAAAACTTATTCAATGAATTTATCAAAAATTTCAATTTTTCTGAGATAGTAAAAAAAAGTAAGAGTATAGAAAGTATTTGTACGATATCGAATCTACAGAAATATTAGTATATATAGTATATATAATCCAGGAAATTGAGCGATTCCCCCTTTGTTTTTGTTCTAACTTAGAAAGTACCCATGGATACTATCAAGATCAAGGAAGAGGTGTTCTGAATCAATCAATGAAGTTCATTTTTCAAAAGCATCATCAGAAAAAATAGAATGGAGTTTTTTGAAACAGCAGAAAAAGAAATCCACTTTATCATTTAGACGAAAAAAAGACTCTGATTCTTAAGAACTCAACGGGCCCTTTCCCCTCGAATCAGACAAACAAAGAAGGGAATCCCGTTGAGTTCCTACACTTTCATGTCTACAACTGAATTCATCCGATTACTAATTACTATAAGGATGAACCTAATCCGGAATATGAACCATAAAAGAAAATACCTAGTAAACCGATCACAAGAATACCAGCTACGGTACCTATTATCCAAAGAGGAATCCTTCCAGTAGTATCGGCCATTTACTCCACTTCCCTCCAATTTCATCAAGTGGTCATGCTAGAGACATAAACAGTCATGGATAATTATAAGATGAGATCCTTCCGAATGGGCTAAGAGAATGCCTAGAATTCTTATTTATTTTCTTTCGTTTTCCTAATTGAAGAAATAATTGGAAAATAAAACAGCAAGTACAAAAATGAGTAATAACCCCCAGTAGAGACTGGTACGATTCAATTCAACATTTTGTTCGTTCGGGTTTGATTGTGTCATAGCTCTATAATTCGGGATTTGGTTTATCGTTGGATGAACTGCATTGCTGATATTGACCCCAAAAAAAAGACGGTAGGTACA